CCGAATTATTGTGAAAGAAGAAAACAAAGAGATTATGGAAGTCAATATTCTTGCGCTTATTGCTACTACGCTGTTCATTTTAGTTCCTACTGCCTTTTTACTTATCATATACGTCAAAACAGTCAGCCAAAATGATTAATTTGAATGAAACTTGAATTATTCATTTTTATCAATGATTGAAGAAATGAAAAGGTTGAAAACTCTATTTAAGTCTTAAAGAATCAGAAGTATCTGAGATAGTATGGTAGAAAGAGCTATATATAGCTCTTTCTACCACACAATACAATTGAGTATTGTAGAATATTTCATATTCATTCATATTCTTAGTACATAAAACATAAAACAGAAAGTTGTATTGTATACAGAAAGAAGCTTTCTCTTATATAGAGAAATTGACAATAGATATCTATTCTATATCTAAATATATATTAGACGTACATCAAAATGAAATAGCACTCGAATTTTCTATTTTTTCTCTACACCCATTTGTATGCATTTCCATCAACCCAAAAGAATTGCAAGCCCAACTGCTTGAATTCCTGATTTTTTCTATCTCTTCTTATGCTTATGGATATGGATCCGGAGCCCTTCGAAAGAATTAATGTAGGAAGAATCGTACGGGCATAATATACCATAATATACCATATAAATACCATATCATAGATTCTATAAATAGAATAATAAAAGAAAAATATTTAATAGAGGATTAAATAGAAGAATCTAATACTACTAATATATCTAAGAAATAATATATAAAGAATATATAATATAGATATATAGATATAGATAAACTAAAGCAAGTCAAGCTTTTTTTTAAGCTTTTGCAAAACGATCACAATTGATACAAGTATATTTTTCAGTAAAGTACTAAATTAGTAATATTCCTAGCTCTAAAGCCCACTCCTTCCCCATACTACAAGTGAAAGAGAAAATGTAAACACTACCATTAAAGCAGCCCAAGCGAGACTTACTATATCCATGTGAATGATGTCCCCTATTGAAGGAATTATTCCATTATTGATTCATAATCATAGTGGAATGAATGGTGCAGAGTCAAAATAGGATTCTTACTTACGGCTTTTTATGAAACAATTTCATAAATCCACTCATAAGAATTTCCTAGATTTTTTTTTCAATAGAATTCTATTGAAAAAAAAAAGAATTGAAAAAAAAAAAAAGAAAATAAGAATAAGAAAAAAAAGAAGAGCCGTTCAACCATTCTGAATTCAATTTATGAGCAGCACTCAGAGCCTCTAGTGAGTCTGGATACAAATCAGTTCTTTCCACAATTATTAAATGAATTTACCATCAGCCTATCCAATCTAATCTCATCGCAGACAGAGTTAGTAGACACTACCTCAATATTTCAATATTAAGGAAGTTATAGTTTAAAATAATTAGGGAGTCTTTATAGTCTTTTTTAGAATCCTTTCTTACCAAAATGGAGTGTCTCTTAGGAACCTTTGTATACCAAGATTTCCGACTTCTTACTTTATTCTTACTTTCATAGTTCTGATGCCCAGAATAATTCTCACTATTTCTTTTATTTGATTCAATTCAGAATAGCCCAAACCAATCATTAAGAAGATTGGGTTGCTTCAGATTTATTGGTACCTGTTTGAGCCACACTCAGAACCCAGATTTTGAGAAAAAAGATGACAGTCTTTTTTTTATAGGCCCTACGGGTTCTCAAAATAAAGTATCGACAGACCTAGCCCTTGCCTATGCTTTTGCGGGACAAGGATTCGTCAAGTTCGATCAACAGGATTAAGAAATTCCAAGTCTTTTTTTGTTTATCAGGCGACACCCAGATTCGAACTGGGGATAAAGGATTTGCAGTCCCCCGCCTTACCACTTGGCCATGCCGCCAAATTCCATCCAAAATGGATAAAGAAATAAAGAAATTATATATTCTTATCTTTCTAGAATTTCTAGAATCCTATTTCTTTATTCTTATTCTATTTCTATTCCTCTCCTCATTTTGTTTTGATTTGAATTTTTTACCTTTTATTTTTGGATCTTGAATCCCATTGTACTTATCTTTTCCCAAAAAAGAATTCCTCCTTTTTATTGGATCCCGTTTCTATTCTTTTCTTCGATTGATTTTATCTCAAAACACGCGTCGCTTAAAAACTTACCTTCTCTTTTCACTTTTCTCTAGATTTGATAGAAAAGTGAAAAGATGCCCGGCCCCGGTCACAGCACAGACTGTAAAATGTAGGGCAATTTAGAATAATTCACTCTTTATTTCATTAACTATTTACTTATTACTCTTTTACTCTTACTTACTTTGAATTAGCGAACAGCTCTTAATTTTGTATCTCCATTTGTATTATCTTAATGGATGCAAAATCCAATTGATTTACGACTAATCATTATCAATTCTAATTATAAGAAAATATATGTGTATATGTAAACCCCAGAACAGTGTAAAGAACAGTGTAAACTCCAGAACAGATATTTTTACCGAGCCCGGGTCTATTTCTTATGCACATATCCTATCCCTATATAGGATCATCGTGCTTGAATATTTCATTGATTTTTTCTTTTTTTTGTACCCTGATCGTAATATCATAATAAAAGAATTAGGTATAAATTGGATCAATTTAGATATCCGATAAAAGACTCCATCAGCCTAAGTGACAGAATTTTTCTCAGGAATGCTTTATCAATTTCCATTTCTTTCTATTTGTACCTGGCTCAAGCTCAAATTCTTGCATCGAAAATGCCCTCCATTTCTCTGTCTTGCTTCCGTTCATATGTATGATATATATGGATATGGATGGAGTTGACTAAAATTTTATGTGATTCAGTAAACAGAATATCCATTCCATCATTGCTAGATCAATAGGTAGGGTTCGATGAATAGTGAGCCAAGCCAATAATGGGATTTTTTCAATAAAGAGGAAACTTCAGATTAAGATGCTCCAGAATGGAAATGAGGGAATGTCCACAATACCTGGATTTAGTCAGATACAATTTGAGGGATTTTGTAGGTTCATTAATCAGGGCTTGACGGAAGAATTTCATAAGTTTCAAAAAATTGAAGATAGAGATCAAGAAATTGAATTTCAATTATTTGTGGAAAGATATCAATTGGTAGAGCCCTTGATAAAAGAAAGAGATGCTGTGTATGAATCACTCACATATTCTTCTGAATTATATGTACCCGCGGTCTTAATTTGGAAAACCGGTAGAAATATGCAAGAACAAACCGTTCTTATTGGAAACATCCCTATAATGAATTCTTTTGGAACCTCTATAGTAAATGGAATATACCGAATTGTGATCAACCAAATATTGCAAAGTCCCGGTATTTATTACCGTTCAGAATTGGAACATAACGGAATTTCTGTCTATACCAGTACTATAATATCGGATTGGGGGGGAAGGTCGGAATTAGAAATTGATAGAAAAGCAAGGATATGGGCCCGTGTAAGTAGAAAACAAAAAATATCTATTCTAGTTCTATCATCAGCTATGGGTTCGAATATAAGAGAAATTCTAGATAATGTTTGTTACCCTGAGATTTTCTTGTCTTTCCCGAATGATAAAGAGAAAAAGAATATTGGGTCAAAAGAAAGTGCTATTTTGGAGTTTTATCAACAATTTGCCTGTGTAGGGGGGGATCCGGTATTTTCTGAGTCCTTATGCAAGGAATTACAAAAGAAATTTTTTCAACAAAGATGTGAATTAGGAAAGATTGGTCGACGAAATATGAATCGGAGACTGAATCTTGATATACCCCAAAACAATACTTTTTTGTTACCACGAGATCTATTGGCTGCTGTGGATCATTTGATTGGAATGAAATTGGGAATGGGTACACTTGACGATATGAATCACTTGAAAAATAAACGTATTCGTTCTGTAGCAGATCTATTACAGGATCAATTCGGATTGGCTCTTGTTCGTTTAGAAAATACGGTTCGAGGAACTATATGTGGAGCAATCAGGCATAAATTGATACCGACTCCTCAAAATTTGGTAACTTCAACTTCATTAACAACTACTTATGAATCGTTTTTTGGCCTACACCCTTTATCTCAAGTTTTGGATCGAACTAATCCGTTGACACAAATTGTTCATGGGCGAAAATGGAGTTATTTGGGTCCTGGAGGATTGACGGGGCGAACTGCTAGTTTTCGGATACGAGATATCCACCCGAGTCACTATGGACGTATTTGTCCTATTGACACGTCCGAAGGAATCAATGTTGGACTTATCGGATCATTAGCTATTCATGTGAAGGTTGGTTATTGGGGATCTATAGAGAGTCCGTTTTATAAATTATCTGAGAGATCAAAAGAGGCACAGATGGTTTATTTATCACCAAATAGAGATGAATATTATATGGTAGCAGCAGGAAATTCTTTGGCCTTGAATCGGGGTTTTCAAGAACAACAGGTTGTTCCTGCTCGATATCGTCAAGAATTCCTGACTATTGCATGGGAAGATATTCATCTTAGAAGCATTTTTCCCTTCCAATATTTTTCGATTGGAGCTTCCCTCATTCCTTTTATCGAGCATAATGATGCGAATCGAGCTTTAATGAGTTCTAATATGCAGCGCCAAGCAGTTCCCCTTTCTCGGTCCGAGAAGTGCATTGTTGGAACTGGGTTGGAAGGCCAAACAGCTCTAGATTCGGGGATTTCAGCTATAGCCGAACGCAAGGGAAAAATCATTTATACTGATACTCAAAAGATCATTTTCTCAAGTAATGGGGATACTCTAAGCATTCCATTAGTTATGTATCAACGTTCCAACAAAAATACTTGTATGCATCAAAAAACTCAGGTTAAGCGGGGTAAATACATTAAAAAGGGACAAATTCTAGCGGGTGGTGCGGCTACAGCTGGTGGGGAACTCGCTTTAGGAAAAAATGTATTAGTAGCTTATATGCCATGGGAAGGTTACAATTTTGAAGACGCAGTACTAATTAGCGAACGTCTGGTCTATGAAGATATTTATACTTCTTTTCACATCCGGAAATATGAAATTCAGACTCATGTAACAAGCCAAGGTCCTGAAAGAATCACTAAGGATATTCCGCATTTAGAGGCTCGTTTACTCCGAAATTTAGACAGAAATGGAATTGTGATGCTGGGATCTTGGATAGAAACAGGTGATATCTTAGTAGGTAAATTAACACCTCAGACAGCGAGCGAATCTTCATATGCCCCGGAGGATAGATTATTACGAGCTATACTTGGCATTCAGGTATCCACTTCAAAAGAAACTTCTCTAAGACTACCTATAGGGGGAAGGGGTCGAGTTATTGATGTGAGATGGATCCATAGAAAAGGGGTTTCCAATTATAATCCAGAAAGGATTCGTGTATATATTTCACAGAAACGTGAAATCAAAGTAGGTGATAAAGTAGCTGGAAGGCATGGGAATAAGGGTATAATTTCTAAGATTTTGTCTAGACAAGATATGCCCTATTTGCAAGATGGAACGCCCGTTGATATGGTATTCAATCCATTAGGAGTCCCCTCACGAATGAATGTGGGACAGATATTTGAATGTTCGCTCGGGTTAGCGGGGGATCTGCTAAAGAAACATTATAGAATAGGGTCCTTTGATGAGAGATATGAGCAAGAGGCCTCAAGAAAACTAGTGTTTTCTGAATTATATGAAGCCAGTAAGCAAACAAAAAATCCATGGGTATTTGAACCCGAATATCCGGGAAAAAGCAGAATCTTTGATGGAAGAACAGGAGATCTTTTTGAACAACCTGTTCTAATAGGAAAGTCCTATATCCTAAAATTAATTCATCAAGTTGATGATAAAATCCATGGACGTTCCAGTGGGCATTACGCACTTGTTACACAACAACCCCTTAGAGGGAGGGCCAAACAAGGGGGACAAAGAGTAGGAGAAATGGAAGTTTGGGCTCTAGAGGGATTTGGTGTTGCTCATATTTTACAAGAGATGCTTACTTATAAATCTGATCATATTAGAGCTCGTCAAGAAGTACTTGGTGCTACGATTATTGGATCAATAATACCTAAACCAGAGGGTGCTCCAGAATCTTTTCGATTGCTCGTTCGAGAACTACGATCTTTGGCCCTGGAACTGAATCATTTCCTTGTATCTGAAAAGAACTTCCAGATGAATAGGAAGGAAGCTTGATCTCAATGAATCAGAATTTCTATTCTATGATCGACCAGTATAAACATCAACAACTTCGAATTGGACCAGTTTCCCCTCAACAAATCAGGGCTTGGGCAAAAAAAATTCTACCCAATGGAGAGATAGTTGGAGAGGTGACAAAACCCTATACTTTTCATTATAAAACTAATAAACCGGAGAAAGATGGATTGTTTTGTGAAAGAATTTCTGGACCCATAAAAAGTGGGATTTGTGCTTGTGGAAATTACCGAGGGATTGGGACTGAAAAAGAAGACCCGAAATATTGTGAAGAATGCGGGGTGGAATTTGTTGATTCTCGGATACGAAGGTACCAAATGGGATACATCAAACTGACATGTCCAGTGACTCATGTGTGGTATTTGAAACGTCTTCCTAGTTATATTGCGAATCTTTTAGATAAGCCCCTTAGGGAATTAGAGGGCCTAGTATATTGCGATGTGTGATTTGATCGAAATTTTCATTTGACAGATTTGGACTGAGAAACTGTCATCCCATTTAATCTGATTGGGATGCCCCCGGCTCTGACATGTATCTTGGGAGGAGGAACATGAAGCTCAGAATTATGGGTACATTCAAGACTTAAAAATGGAAGAAAAGGGGAATTGATCCATGGTCGATTCCGTAACAGATAATATAGGAATAGTTAGTTATACCTCGTGAAAAAAAGACTTTTTGTGGAATTAGACATTCCATTTCTTTGAGAAAGAAAATCTCAAGCGCAAATGAATATGGCATGGTTACGGGAGCTTATCTATCGCATATATGCTTCAAGGGATATCATGGCACATAACCATCGAGGTGAGTAGAGACCTAAAAAAGATCGAATGGAACAATACAATATATAGACAAATAAATCCTTTACGAGTCCCACAATATTCCTTTCAGGGGATTCATCATTTGAGGGGAAGTAGACTACTCAATAACTTCACATTTCCTTTTTTTCGTAAACAACATAAAAGAAAGGAAAAAGGGTTAGAGTGAAAAGAAAAAAAAAAAAAGATAAGAATGAATCAATGAAAGGCTGGTCCTTACTGGGAACTTGAGTAAAGAGTAGCTTTTTGTAGGGTTTTCTCGAACAAAGTTTAAAAAGAAGAAGAACCCCTTTCTTTATTTGGTGTAACTACTTGAGCCGGATGAGAGGAAACCTTCACGTCCGATTGTGAGGGGGGGGAATCCAATACTATAGGAACCTATCTCAATTTTTCTTTTGCTAGGTCCATAGCTAAAAAACCTACTTTCTTACGATTACGAGGTTCATTCGAATATGAAATCCAATCCTGGAAATACAGCATCCCACTCTTTTTTACTACTCAAGGTTTTGAGACATTTCGAAACCGAGAAATC